TTATAAATAAATTCAATATATATATTTATAGATGAATAATTAAAATAGTTAAATATATTTATATATTAATACTATAATTGAATATGAATATATTTATATTTTTTAATAAATTTATTATATATATAAATTTATAATGAAAATTTTAAATTAAATTTAAAAAATATATTATTCAATATATCATTTTTAAATTTAATTTAAAATTTTATTAAATTATTATATATTTATAAATTAATATATATACCATAATTTAATAATATTTTATTAATTATTTAAACCTTTACTTAATTAAATTATTTAATTTAAATTTTATAATTTTATCAATTATTTTATACTAATCAATTATAAAATTATAAATAATGAATTGCCTGATAAAAGGATTATCTTGATAGGATAAATAATGTAATTATAATTACATTCATTATATTTAATAGAATTAAACTATTTCTAAAAGTATCAAAAACTTTTGTGCATCATACACCAAAATATATCAATTTAAAAAGATAAGCTAATTAAGCTACTGGGCTCATACCCCACTCATAAAGGTTTTAATCCTTTTCTTTTTAATCTTTAATAATTCCTCGAAAATTTTATTTTTTTTTATTTTAATTTCCAGAACATTAATTACCATCTCAGCTAATTCATGAATAGGAGCTTGAATAGGATTAGAAATTAATTTATTATCTTTTATCCCCCTAATAAATGATAATAATTTAATATCAAATGAATCCTCATTAAAATATTTTTTAACACAAGCCCTAGCCTCATCCATCCTTTTATTTTCAACTATTTTATTCATGTACCAAAATAATTTTATAATTATAAATAACAACAACAGAATCAACTTAATAATTTTATCTGCTCTATTAATAAAAAGAGGAACAGCGCCGTTCCATTTCTGATTTCCAAATGTTATAGAAGGAATAAATTGAACAAATGCTTTGATCCTAATAACTTGACAAAAAATTGGTCCATTAATATTAATTTCCTATTTAATAATTAAACCAATGCTACTAGCATGTATTATTTTATCAGTAATTATTGGATCATTAGGAGGATTAAATCAAACTTCCCTACGAAAATTAATAACATTTTCATCAATTAATCACTTAGGATGAATATTAATAAGAATATATTCCAATGAATCCCTATGAATTACATACTTCTTATTCTATAGCTTTATATCATTTAATATAATCTTCTTATTTAATATATTCAAATTATACCATATCAACCAATTATTTTCATTATTCTTATTTAACAAAACTTTTAAATTTTCATTATTCTTAAACTTATTATCATTAGGAGGATTACCTCCATTCATAGGATTTATCCCTAAATGACTAACCATTCAGTACCTAACATTTAATAATCAATTATTTATACTAACTATTATAATTCTTATAACATTAATTACCCTATTCTTTTATCTTCGTTTATGTTATACTGCATTTATACTTAACAATTACGAAAATAACTGAAACTTTAATATTTACTGAAATAACTCCTCAATAAATATTTATTTATTATTTTCATTTATCTCCACATTTGGATTATTTATTATTAGATTCATTCACTATTTAATTTAAGACTTTAAGTTAAATAAACTAATAGCCTTCAAAGCTATAAATATAAGAATAATCTTTTAAGTCTTAATAAATTTATTTTATACCTTTAGAATTGCAATCTAATATCATTATTGACTATAAAACCAATGATTAAAAAGAAATATTTCTTATAAATAGATTTACAATCTATTGCCTAAACTTCAGCCATTTAATCGCAACAATGATTATTCTCAACTAATCATAAAGATATTGGAACACTATATTTCATATTTGGAACATGAGCTGGAATAGTAGGAACTTCATTAAGTATCCTAGTCCGAGCCGAATTAGGCCACCCCGGAGCCCTAATTGGAGATGATCAAATTTATAACGTCATTGTTACAGCACACGCATTCGTAATAATTTTCTTCATAGTTATACCAATTATAATTGGAGGATTCGGAAATTGATTAGTACCGCTAATATTAGGAGCTCCTGATATAGCATTTCCACGAATAAATAATATAAGTTTTTGACTATTACCCCCATCTCTTACACTACTATTGGTAAGTAGAATAGTAGAAAACGGAGCAGGAACTGGATGAACAGTCTATCCTCCTCTTTCAAGAAATATTGCTCATGGAGGAGCATCAGTTGACCTAGCCATTTTCTCACTTCACCTTGCTGGTATATCTTCAATTCTTGGAGCAGTAAATTTTATTACAACCGTAATTAATATACGTTCAACAGGTATTACATATGATCGAATACCACTATTCGTTTGATCAGTTGTAATTACAGCATTACTATTACTTCTATCATTACCAGTTCTAGCAGGTGCAATCACTATACTATTAACAGACCGAAACCTAAATACATCATTTTTTGACCCAGCAGGAGGGGGAGACCCAATTTTATACCAACATCTATTCTGATTCTTTGGTCATCCTGAAGTTTACATTCTAATTCTTCCAGGATTTGGAATAATTTCCCATATTATTAGTCAAGAATGTGGAAAAAAGGAAACATTCGGATCATTAGGAATAATTTATGCTATATTGGCTATTGGTCTTCTAGGATTTATTGTTTGAGCTCATCACATATTCACAGTTGGAATAGACGTTGATACTCGTGCTTATTTTACCTCCGCAACAATGATTATTGCTATTCCAACTGGAATTAAAATTTTCAGTTGACTAGCAACTTTACATGGAACACAGCTAGTTTATTCACCAGCTATTATTTGAGCTTTAGGATTTGTATTCCTATTTACAGTAGGAGGGTTAACAGGAGTAGTATTAGCTAATTCATCAATTGATATTATTTTACATGACACTTACTATGTAGTAGCCCATTTTCATTATGTACTTTCAATAGGAGCTGTATTTGCTATTATAGCTGGATTTGTACACTGGTATCCTTTATTTACAGGATTAACTCTTAATAATAAATGATTAAAAACACAATTTTTAATTATATTTATTGGAGTAAATTTAACCTTTTTCCCTCAACATTTCCTAGGATTAGCAGGTATACCTCGACGATACTCTGATTATCCAGATGCATACACAGCATGAAATATTATTTCAACAATTGGATCAACAATTTCTTTAGTAAGAATTATCTTTTTCATAATTATTATTTGAAAAAGAATAATCAAACAACGTCAAGTAATTTATCCTATACAACTAAATTCATCAATTGAATGATACCAAAATATCCCACCAGCAGAACATAGTTATTCAGAATTACCACTTCTATCAAACTTCTAATATGGCAGATTAGTGCAATGGATTTAAGCTCCATATATAAAGTATTTTACTTTTATTAGAATACAATGTCAACATGAGCAAATTTAGGATTACAAGATAGAGCATCCCCACTAATAGAACAATTAACATTTTTCCATGACCACACCCTATTAATTTTAATTATAATTACTACAATAGTCGGATATATAATAATTATATTATTTTTTAATAACTACAGAAATCGATATCTACTACATGGACAAACTATTGAAGTAGTATGAACGATTCTGCCAGCTATTATTCTTTTATTCATTGCATTTCCTTCATTACGATTATTATATCTTCTAGACGAAATCAATGAACCTTCTATTACTCTAAAATCAATCGGACATCAATGATATTGAAGCTATGAATATTCAGACTTTTTAAATATTGAATTTGATTCATACATAATTCCAACAAATGAAATAAAAACTGAAGGCTTCCGTCTTTTAGACGTTGACAACCGAATTGTTCTACCTATAAATTCTCAAATTCGAATTTTAGTAACATCAGCCGACGTAATTCATTCATGAACTATTCCATCCTTAGGAGTAAAAATTGATGGAACTCCAGGACGATTAAATCAAACTAACTTTTTAATTAATCAACCAGGTTTATTTTTCGGGCAATGCTCAGAAATTTGTGGAGCAAATCATAGTTTTATACCAATTGTAATCGAAAGCATCCCAATGAACTTTTTCATTAAATGAATTTCTAATATAAATTAATCATTAAATGACTGAAAGCAAGTACTGGTCTCTTAAACCATGTTATAGTAATCTAGCAATTACTTTTAATGAAAATAAAAAATTAGTTAAACCATAACATTAGTATGTCAAACTAAAATTATTAATCTTTTAATATTTTTTAATCCCACAAATAGCCCCAATCAGTTGATTAAGTTTATTTTTATTATTTTCAATAATTTTTATTTTATTTAATATAATAAATTATTTTATTTATCTACCTCAAATACCAAAATCTAAAACTTCAAGTAAAATTTCCACAAAATCAATAAATTGAAAATGATAACTAATTTATTCTCCGTTTTTGACCCTTCATCTAGAATTTTTAATTTATCATTAAATTGAACAAGTACTTTTATTGGATTATTAATAATTCCATCTATATATTGATTTCTGCCATCTCGTTATCATATTATCTGAAATAACATCTTATTAACACTTCATAAAGAATTTAAGACTTTACTAGGCAACCCAAATCAAAAGGGTACAACTTTAATTTTTATTTCATTATTTAGAATAATTTTATTTAATAATTTTATAGGTCTATTCCCCTATATCTTTACAAGTACAAGTCATTTAGTTTTAACATTAACTTTAGCTTTACCTCTATGACTAGCTTTCATAATTTATGGTTGATTAAATCACACACAACATATATTCGCCCACCTTGTTCCTCAAGGAACACCTCCAGTACTTATACCCTTTATAGTTTGTATTGAAACAATTAGAAATATAATTCGACCCGGTACATTAGCTGTTCGATTAACAGCTAATATAATTGCAGGACATCTACTCTTAACTCTTCTAGGAAATACAGGACCTTCATTATCCTATGCCATCGTGTTAATTCTATTAATTACACAAATTTTACTACTAATTCTAGAATCAGCCGTTGCCATAATTCAATCCTATGTATTCGCTGTATTAAGAACATTATACTCTAGAGAAGTAATCTAAATTAATGTCAACACATTCAAATCACCCCTTCCACTTAGTAGATTACAGCCCATGACCACTGACAAGTTCAATTGGTGTACTAACAACAGTTTCAGGTTTAGTAAAATGATTTCATCAATATGATAATTCATTATTACTACTAGGAACAGCCATTACAGTATTAACTGTATATCAATGATGACGTGATGTATCCCGAGAAGGCACATTCCAAGGACTTCACACTCTTATAGTAACAACAGGATTACGATGAGGAATAATTCTATTTATTTTATCTGAAGTATTATTCTTTTCATCATTCTTCTGAGCCTTCTTTCATAGTAGCCTATCACCAGCAATTGAACTAGGAGCTGTATGACCACCAGCCGGTATTGTTCCATTTAATCCATTCCAAATTCCACTACTAAATACAACAATTCTATTAGCATCAGGAATTACTGTTACCTGAGCCCATCATAGCCTAATGGAAGGAAACTTTTCCCAAACTACACAAGGTTTATTCTTTACAGTCCTATTAGGAATTTACTTCTCTGTACTTCAAGCATATGAATATATTGAAGCACCATTTACAATTGCTGATGCAGTATATGGTTCTACATTTTACATAGCAACAGGATTCCATGGAATTCATGTATTAATTGGAACAACATTCTTATTAATTTGCCTAATTCGTCACTTAAATAATCATTTCTCAAAAAATCATCATTTTGGTTTTGAAGCAGCTGCATGATACTGACATTTTGTAGATATTGTTTGATTATTCCTCTATGTATCAATTTATTGATGAGGAGGTTAATTTATTTATATAGTATAAAAGTATATATGACTTCCAATCATAAGGTTTATTAAAACAAAATAATATAAATAATTTTATCAATTACTCTAATAGCGTTAATCATTATTATATTATCAGTTGTAGTAATAATACTTGCTTCTATTTTATCCAAAAAAAGCTACTCAGACCGAGAAAAAAGTTCCCCTTTCGAATGTGGATTTGACCCTATATCCTCCTCTCGTCTACCCTTTTCCTTAAAATTTTTCTTAGTCACAATTATTTTTCTTATTTTTGATGTAGAAATTGCTTTAATTCTACCTATAATTGTAATTATAAATTATTCAAATATAATAATATGAACAATTACTTCCCTAATCTTCATTTTAATTCTATTACTGGGATTATATCATGAATGAAATCAAGGTATACTAAATTGAACAAACTAGGGTTATAGTTAAAATTATAACATTTGATTTGCATTCAAAAAATATTGACTTATTCAATTTACCTTGAATATGAAGCGATAAATTGCAATTAGTTTCGACCTAATCTTAGGTAAATATACCCTTATTCTAATATTAATTGAAACCAAAATAGAGGTATATCACTGTTAATGATAAAAATGAATTTTTAATTCCAATTAAAGAAATATGAGATCCAAATAAAAGCTGCTAACTTTTTATTTTAATGGTTAAACTCCATTTATATTTCTATTTATATAGTTTAATTAAAACCTTACATTTTCATTGTAAAAATAAAATACATTTTTTTATAAATATTTAACTAAAATTAATTATTTAATATAAAATATTTAAAGATTAAAAAAATCTCCCTAACATCTTCAATGTTATACTCTAATTATAAGCTATTTAAATATAAAATTAAAAATAATGATAAAATTACAATTCACAATACAAAAATTAATAAATAAATTTTTAATCTATTATTTTGAACAACATAATTAAACTGTGAATAATTAACCAATTGATTATATAAATTTTGTCTTCCTAAAAATTCTAATCAACCCTGATCAAAATTCTTAACAACATTTATACCCAATTTTAATGAATAGTTAATAATTCCATAAGTAGAAATATAAGGTATAAATCACATTGAACCAACAAATAATCTTAAATAATAATTATTTAAAGATTTATTAATAAAAAATAAAGAAATATTAGACATCAAATAACCTATTAATCCACCAATAATACAAACAAATAAAGTTATAAATTTTATTACATGTGGTAAACAAATTGTATATGGTGTCAAAAAAATCAATCAACTTAATATTCTTCCACCAACAATTCTCATAATTATTAGTCCTAATATTCCCTTTAATATCACTCAACCCTCATCATTTAAAACATTTAATGCACCACAATTTAGATCACCTGTTATTGAATAATAAACTAATCGTAATGAATAACATACAGTTAAACCTGTAGAAAAAAAGAACAAAAAATAAATAAATAAATTAACTATACTTAAAGAAACAACTTCTAAAATTAAATCCTTAGAATAAAACCCAGCCAAAAATGGCATTCCACATAAAGCTAAATTAGCAACATTAAAACAAGAAGAAGTTAAAGGTATATAAATTCTTAATCCCCCTATTAATCGTAAATCCTGAGAATTATTTATATTATGAATAATAGCTCCAGCACACATAAAAAGTAATGCCTTAAATAATGCATGTGTTAATAAATGAAAAAAAGCTAATTTTTCATATCCTATAGACAAAATTATTATTATCAACCCTAACTGTCTTAAAGTTGATAAAGCAATGATTTTTTTTAAATCAAATTCAAAATTAGCCCCCAATCCAGATATAAATATAGTTAACCCAGCTAATAAAAGTAATAACTGAGACATAAAGGTATTAACTAACAGTAAATTAAATCGAATTAATAAATAAATTCCAGCTGTTACTAAAGTAGAAGAATGAACTAATGCAGAAACTGGAGTTGGGGCAGCCATAGCAGCTGGTAATCATGAACTAAAAGGAATTTGTGCTCTTTTAGTTATTGCTGCCAATATCACTAACGCACCCACAATTATTATTTCGATATCATTCCTCATAAATTCTAAATAATAAATATAATTTCATCCCCCATAATTTAATATTCAAGCAATTGCTATCAATAACGCAACATCACCAATACGATTTAACAACGCCGTTAATATCCCTGCATTAAAAGACTTTACATTATTAAAATAAATAACTAAACAATAAGAAACTAATCCTAATCCATCCCAACCTAATAAAATTCTCACTAAATTAGGACTAATAATTAATATTATTATTGATAAAACAAACAACAATACCAATATAATAAAACGATTAATATTTATATCAGAACTTATATATTCCTTTCTATAATAAATTACTAAAGAAGAAATAAATAAAACAAAAGACATAAATATTAAACTTATTCAATCAAACAAAAATGTTATAACAATACTCATAGAATTCAACGAAACAACTTCCCATTCAATAAAATAAACTAATTCATTCAAAATAAAATAAAAAGAAAATAACAGTAAAGTTATTCTAATACAAAAAATAAAACCAAAACTAATAATACAAATTGATAAATATTTCACAATTTAAAATGAATAAATTCATATCATCGACACCACAAATCAATATTTTTATTAAACTATTTAAATATAATCATAACAATCTCATTTCTGATTTAATTACTAATAAATTCAAAGGAAATCAATGTAAAAATAATAATAAATATTCACGATTTAACCCACCTCTAAATGAATAAACTCCAGAATAAAGCTTACCATGTTGTCTGTAAGCATATAAATATAAAGTATAAGCAGCTCTAAAAAAAGATAAAAAAATTAATATCAATATAGTAATCCAAGATCAACTTACAATTCTATTCAATAAAGAAATTTCCCCTAATAAATTTAAAGTTGGAGGAGCAGCTATATTAGCTGAGCATAACAAAAATCATCATAATCTCATTGAAGGTATAAAATTTAATAAACCCTTATTAATTAATAATCTACGACTACCTAACCGTTCATATCTAATATTTGCCAAACAAAACAAGCCCGAAGAACACAATCCATGAGCAATTATTAAAGTATAAGAACCAGAGATCCCTCAATAAGTTATAGTTATAAGCCCTCTCAAAACAATTCTTATATGAGCTACTGAAGAATAAGCAATTAATGATTTTAAATCAGTTTGACGCAAACAAATTAAACTTACTAAAACTCCCCCCACCAAACTAATTCTAATAAATCAATAATTAAACCTGACACCTATTAACTGCAAAAAATAAAAAATACGTAACAACCCATACCCTCCTAACTTCAACATAATACCTGCTAAAATTATTGAACCAGAAACAGGAGCTTCTACATGAGCTTTTGGTAGTCATAAATGAACTAAAAATATTGGCATCTTAACAAGAAAAGGTAAAATCAAAAATAAATACATAATAAAATAATCAAAACTTATATTATTTATTAAATAAAAATTTATTGTATTTAAATTATTATAAATATAAAAAACAATAATTAATATAGGTAAAGAAACTAATAAAGTATAAAACAATAAATATATACCAGCCTGTAACCGCTCAGGTTGATACCCTCACCCTAAAATTAAAAATAAAGTAGGAATTAATCTTCTTTCAAAAAATAAATAAAACATAAATAAATTCATTCTTATAAATGTTAAAATTAACAACAATAACAACAGCAAAATATTCAACAAAAATAAATTTTTATAATTATTAAATTTATTAATTGAATCTCTAGCCATTAATATAAGTGCACAAATTCAAAATCTCAATAAAACTATCCCATAAGAAAGTAAATCTATACCAAAAAAATAAGAAATTCCCACTCAATAGTTTCTAAAATAATTTAACAAAATCAAAATAAATATAATCACAAATAATATATTTTGAACCATTCAAAATATATTTTTTATAAAACAAAAAGAAAGTAAAAAAATTAATGAAAATAAAATTTTTAACATTGTAAAACTCTAAAAGATTGAAAATAATCATTACCATATGTTCGAATTATCGACACCAAAATAGACAACCCTAAAACACCTTCACATACTCTAAATGTTAAAAATACTATACTAAAATAATTTTCGTAATTTATTATATTTAAATAAATAAATAATATAAAAAATAATGATAATACAATATATTCTAAACTTAAAAGTATTGACAACAAATGCTTACGATTAGAAATAAATCTAAATACCCCCATAATTATTAAAAAAAAAGGTAATCCTCAATTAATAAATATTATCATTAGTTTTAATAGTTTAACAAAAACATTGGTCTTGTAAATCAAAAATAAGATATATTCTTTTAAAACTTCAAGAAAAAAGGAAACCCTTTATCATTAATCTCCAAAATTAATATTTTAATTAAACTACTTCTTGATATTATACAACTTTTCCTATACAGATTAACTTTAATTTTTAGATTTATTTTCCTACAAATAAATCACCCCTTAAGAATAGGCCTAATATTACTAATTCAAACAATTATAGTATGCTGCATCACAGGATTAATAACCAAAAGATTCTGATTCTCTTATATCCTATTTTTAATTTTTATTGGAGGAATACTAGTATTATTCATTTATATAACATCACTAGCTTCTAATGAAATATTCAGAATATCAATAAAAATATTAGTAATCTCATCTATTTCATTATTTATACTAACTATTGCCATTTTATTAATTGATAAAATACTATTAAATTACAACCTAACTAACAACGAAATAAATTCAATTTCAAACTTAAATTCATATATTACAGAAAATTCATTAAATTTACTAAAGCTTTATAATTACCCAAGTAACTTAATTACAATTTTATTAGTTAATTACTTATTAATTACCATAATTGCTTCTATCAAAATTACAAAATTATTCTATGGACCAATCCGATCTATAAACTAATGAACAAACCAATACGAACCTCTCATCCTATTTTTAAAATTATAAATAATGCTCTAGTTGATTTACCATCACCATCCAACATTTCTATATGATGAAATTTTGGATCCCTACTAGGATTATGCCTTATTATCCAAATTCTAACAGGACTATTTCTAGCCATACACTACACAGCTGACATCAATATAGCATTTAATAGAGTTGATCACATTTGCCGAAATGTAAATTATGGCTGATTATTACGAACACTACATGCTAATGGTGCATCATTTTTCTTTATTTGTATTTACTTACATATTGGACGAGGAATATACTATGGATCATTCTTATTTACACCTACCTGACTTAGAGGAACAATTATTCTATTTTTAGTAATAGCAACTGCATTTATAGGCTATGTTCTACCCTGAGGACAAATATCTTTTTGAGGAGCAACAGTAATTACTAATCTACTATCAGCAATTCCATACTTAGGAACAGATTTAGTTCAATGAATCTGAGGAGGGTTCTCAGTAGATAATCCAACATTATCACGATTTTTCACCTTCCATTTTATTCTACCTTTTATTGTTCTTGCTATAGTAATAATCCACCTTTTATTCCTACACCAAACTGGCTCAAGAAACCCAATTGGTCTAAATTCTAATTTAGATAAAATCCCTTTCCATCCGTACTTCAGCTACAAAGACATTGTAGGATTTATTATTTTATTAATATTATTAACAATATTAACATTATGAAATCCTTACTTGTTAGGTGACCCCGACAATTTCATCCCAGCTAACCCACTTGTAACACCAGCCCATATTCAACCTGAATGATACTTTTTATTTGCATACGCAATTTTACGTTCAATTCCTAATAAATTAGGAGGAGTTATTGCCCTAGTTATATCAATTGCTATTTTAATAATTATACCATTTTACAATCTAATAAAATTCCGAGGAATTGAATTTTATCCTATTAATCAAATTCTATTTTGATATATAGTTACAATTGTAATTTTATTAACCTGAATTGGAGCTCGACCAGTAGAAAATCCATTTATTGTCATTGGCCAAATCCTAACAGTACTATATTTCTTATATTATCTAATCAATCCATTAATTTCAAAATGATGAGATAATCTATTAAATTAATTAAGTTGATGAGCTTGAACAAGCATATGTTTTGAAAACATAATATAGAAACTAAAATTTTCTATTAACTTTACTAATATAAATTATTTAAACTAAGTTAATAAATAAATTTTTAACCCCACATAAAATAATAAATAATTTAAAGAAAATGGTAAAAATCCCTTTCAAGCCAAATACATTAATTTATCATATCGAAATCGAGGCAAAGTACCCCGTACTCAAATAAATATAAACGAAATAAATATTAATTTAAAATAAAATATTAAATTAAATACATCTCCACCTAAAAAAATTAATGAAAATAATATTCTTATAAATAAAATACTTGCATATTCTGAAAGAAAAATTAATGCAAACCCACCTCTTCTATATTCAACATTAAACCCTGACACCAATTCTGATTCCCCTTCAGCAAAATCAAAAGGTGTACGATTAGTTTCAGCCAAAGAAATAGTTAATCAAATAAACACTAAAGGATATAAAATAAAAAAAAATCACAAATATTTCTGATAATAATAAAAATCTAATATATTATAACTATTAATTAAAAAAATAAAAGATAACAAAATTAAAGCTAAACTAACTTCATAAGAAATAGTCTGAGCAACTGACCGTAAACTACCTAATAAGGCATAATTAGAATTAGAAGATCAACCAGCAATTATAATTGTATAAACGCCTAAACTTGTACAGCATATAAAAAATAATAAACCTAAATTAAAAGAAAATAATTTAATAAAAAAAGGTATACATATTCACAATAATAAAGATAAAAATAATGAAAAAACAGGCGAAAAATAATAAGAAATATAATTAGATAACAAAGGATAAGTTTGTTCTTTCGTAAATAATTTAATTGCATCACAAAAAGGCTGAGGAATACCTATTAAACCTACCTTATTAGGGCCCTTACGAATCTGAATATAACCTAAAACTTTACGTTCTAATAAAGTCAAAAAAGCTACACTTACCAAAACACAAATAATTAATATTAAACTCATAACCAAAAACAAAATAATTTCTATTAAAAACAAGTACTATTTGTAATATAAATTACATTTATAAATTCTAAATTTATTACACTAATCTGCCAAAATAGCTTTTACTATAAATTATTTATATTCTTACAACAAAATATAATTATTTATATATTCAATCCTTTCGTACTAAAATATATTAATTTATTAAAGATAGAAACCAACCTGGCTTACGCCGGTTTGAACTCAGATCATGTAAGATTTCAAAAGTCGAACAGACTTTAAATTTAAACGGCTACACCTAAATTTATCTCTTAATCCAACATCGAGGTCGCAATCTTTTTTATCGATATGAACTCTCCAAAAAAATTACGCTGTTATCCCTAGAGTAACTTAAATTTTTAATCATTAATAATGGATCATATATTCATAAATCAATGATTTTAAAAATAAAAGTTATTTAAATTTTAATATCACCCCAATAAAATATATATTATTATTATAATTAAATAAATCCACAAAATTAAAATAAACTATATATAAAGATTCATAGGGTCTTCTCGTCTTTTAAATACATTTTAGCTTTTTAACTAAAAAATAAAATTTTATCTAAAATTTAAATGAAACAGTTAATATCTCGTCCAACCATTCATTCCAGCCTTCAATTAAAAGACTAATGATTATGCTACCTTTGCACAGTTAATATACTGCGGCCATTTAAAAAAAATCAGTGGGCAGGTCAGACTTTAAATTAATTTCTAAAAGACATGTTTTTGTTAAACAGGCGAACATTATTTTTGCCGAATTCTTTAAATAAACTTATCATCATTAAATTATTTATAAAAAATAATATACTAATTATATCATTATCACTTTATTTTTTATATTAAAATAAATGTTTTAATAAAAAATTAAAATATAATAAATAATTTATTTCAAAAACTATTTTATAACAAACTTAATAAAAATTGATACTCTTAAACATATTAAATTTTAAATATTACTTATTATTTATAAAAATTTATTTTATAGCTTATCCCATAAAATATTAATTTCCAAAAATTATTTAATTATAACAAAATAATCAAATAAATTTTAAATATTAAATTAAATTTATTTCTTAAAAAACTAGATACCTTTAAAAACGAATAACATTTCATTTCTAATAAATTATTTAATATAATTTTGTTACATTAAAATTTATAATTTATTAAATCTTTTAAAATCGAGAAAAATACATAAGTATTATTTATTTAATATACTCTGATACACAAGATATAACAAATTAAATCTTCTTTTACAACAAAAATTTTTCATAATATTTCAATTTTATTTCACAATACTAATAAACTATTATTAAAATTATTTTTTCTCTATAAAATACTTAAACTTATTAATTTATACAATTATTTTTAATATAAAATTTAATAAAAAACTATTTTTAATTAATAATTATTAATCAATTTATATTGATTTGCACAAAAATCCTTTCAATGTAAATGAAATACTTTACTTTATAAGCTTTAAATTGATTCTAGATACACTTTCCAGTACATCTACTATGTTACGACTTATCTTATTTTAATAACAAGAGCGACGGGCGATATGTACATATTTTAGAGCTAAAATCAAATTATTAATCTTTATAATTTTACTGTCAAATCCAATTTCATTAAATTTTTCATATTTAAATCCACATAAATAAATTTTATTGTAACTCATTTATACTTAAAAATAAACTACACCTTGATTTGATATTAATTTTTATATAAATTATAGAAAATTATTATTCTTATAAAATATTCTAATAACAACGATATATAGATTGATTAACAATTTCAAGTAAGGTACACCGCGGATTATCGATTACAAAACAAGTTCCTCTGAACAGACTAAAATACCGCCAAATTTTTTAAGTTTCAAGATCATATCTAATACTACTCAAATAAATTATTCCTATATTTTTAAATAATAGGGTATCTAATCCTAGTTTTTATTTAAAATTTTACAGCTTCAATCACATTTAATTTAAAAATTTCAATAATTTAAAATTTCACTTAATAAATCATTTTTTATTTTCAAATTATTTAATTTAACTTCTATTAATAAAATTCACTTACATTATTTGTATAACCGCAACTGCTGGCACAAATTTTGTCAATATTAATTAATATTTCTATTTTTAAATTTCTTTAATTAATAATATTAATTATTGCTAATAATTAAAATAATATTTACTTTTAAAATAAATACAAAATCTCACAAAAATTTACATATAATATAAATTAAAAATAAATTTTTAAGCTAAAATAAAACTTTTAAATTTATAAATTAATTAATTTATAACAAAATATTTTATTATATAATTATTAATAAATAATTAAATATAAAACAATACATATATAATTTAATTATAAATTTATTATATTTAAATAATTAATTATAGCACCACAAATTTGTATAATTTAATTTATTAAATTATATATATATACACACATATAACACTATAAATAATTCTTTATATTATATATTTTATATTTAATTATTTATAATTTTATATTAATTCTTACATAAAACCATGATAGTCTTTAATTAATAAAAGTGTGTTCTAGTAGCAAAAAAAAATTTAACTATGAATAAAAGATAAAAAAATCGGCGTTAAGAAGGATTACTTTTGCTTCGTGCGAACACTCTCTTCCTCTAGGGTACACGTAGCATTTGAAAGACAATTCCAAAGAAAAAACTAAACTCAGAAAGTGTAATATCGCACATAGAAACGACTCAAGTTTTATCCGTCATTTCACTGACTCAAAAAAA